AAAGAAACTAATAATACTGATCAAACAGGCGAAGTTGCTTTGATACGTTATTCCCAACAATCGGATTTTCGTCGAGACATAATCAAAGGCTCCATGCGCGCTCAAAGACGTAAAACAGTTACTTGGAAACTCTTTGAAGCAAATGCGCATTCCCCTCTTTTTTTGGACCGAATAGACAAATCTTTTTTTTTTTTTTTTGATATTTCTGAACGTATGAAAAAAATTTTTAGAAATTGGATGTGGAAAAACACAGAATTCAAAATTTCGAATTATACAGAGAAAAAGACAAAAGAAAGCGCGAAAAAAAAAGAGGAGGACAAAAAAGAAGAAGACAAAAGAAAGGAGAAAGTGCGTATACAAATAGCGGAAGCCTGGGATAGTATTTTACTTGCTCAAGTAATGAGAGGTTTTTTATTAGTAACCCAATCAATTCTTAGAAAATATATTATATTACCTTCATTGATAATAGCTAAAAATATCGTCCGTATACTATTATTTCAATTTCCGGAATGGTATGAGGACTTAAAGGATTGGAATAGAGAAATGCATGTTAAATGTACCTATAACGGCGTTCAATTATCAGAAAAAGAATTTCCAAAAAACTGGTTAACAGACGGCATTCAGATCAAGATCCTATTTCCTTTTCGTCTTAAACCTTGGCACAGATCTAAGTTACGAGCCCCTTATAACGATCCAATGAAAAAGCAAGGTCAAAAAAATGATTTTTGTTTTTTAACAATTTTTGGAATGGAAGCTGAACTACCTTTTGGTTCTCCCAGAAAAAAACTTTCATTTTTTGAACCGATTTTAAAAGAACTCAAAAAAAAAATTCAAAAATTGCAAAAGAAATGTTTTATAATTCTAGGAATTTTTAAAGAACAAACAAAATTGTTTCTAAATGTCTCAAAAAAACCAAAAAAATGGATCATTAAAAACATTCTGTTTATAAAAGAAATAATAAAAGAACTCTCAAAAATAAACCCAATTATATTATTTGGATTGAGAGAAATAGAAGTATATGAATTGAGTGAAATTAAAAAAGATTCAATAATCAGTAATCGGATGATTCAGGAATCGTCCATTCAAATTAGATCTCAGGATTGGACAAATTATTCATTAACAGAAAAAAAAATGCAAGATCTGACTGATAGAATAAACACAATCATAAATCAAATAGAAAAAATTACAAAAGACAAGAAAAAGGGATTTCTAACTTCAGATAGAAATTTGAGTTCTAACAAAATAAGTTATGATGATAAAAGATTGGAATCACAAAAAAATATTTGGCAGATATTAAAAAGAAGAACTGCTCGATTAATCCGTAAATCCCATTATTTTATAATATTTTTCATTGAAAAGATATACATAGATATCTTTCTATCTATGATTAATATTCCTAGTATCAATACACAACTTTTTCTTGAATCAACAAAAAAAATTATTAATAAAAACATTAACAGTAATGAAGCAAATCAAGAAAGAATTAATAAAACAAATCAAAGTTTAATTAAATTTATTTCGATTATAAAAGAGTCACTTTCTAATACTAATATTAGTCTTAGTCAAAAAAATTCAAAGACTTTTTTTGACTTATCTTACTTTTCACAAGCATATGTATTTTACAAATTATCACAAACCCAACTTATTAAGTTAGAGAAATTGAAATCCGTATTTCAATATAATGGAACCCCCCTTTTTCTTAAGAATGAAATAAAGGATTTTTTTGTTGTAAGACAAGAACTATTTCATTCCGAATTAAGACCTAAGAATCTTCGCAATTCTGGAATGAATCAATGGACAAATTGGTTAAGGAGTCATTATCAATATCAATGTGATGTATCTCAAATTAAATGGTCTAGAGTAGTACCACAAAAATGGCGAAATATATTGAACTGTATAGCTCAAAATAAAGATTTATATAAAGATTTGTGTGATTTATATGAAAAAGATGAATTAATTCACTACGAAAAAAAAACAAAAATTGAAACGGATTTATTATTGAATCAAAAGGATAATTTTAAAAAACAATATAGATATGATCTTTTAGCATATAAATCTATAAATTCTGAAACTAAGAAGTACTCTTCAATTTATGGATCACCATTACAAGTAAAAACTAACCAAGATATTTTTTATAATTACAACACACATAAACAAAAATCATTTAATATGGTAGAAGATGATATTCGAGATATGGATAAAAATACGGATAGAAAATTTTTTGATTGGAGAATTCTCGATTTTTGTCTTAAAACGAAGGTCGATATTGAGGCCTGGATCAATATTGATACTGACACTAACAGTAATAAATATACTAAGACTAGGGTTAATAAGTATCAAATAATTGATAAAATCAATAATAAGGATCTTTTTTATCTCACACTTCAGCAAGATCAAAAAATCAACCTATCCAATCAAAAACCCCTTTTGGATTGGATGGGAATGAATGAAGAAATACTAAGTCGTCCCATATCAAATCTGGAACTTTGGTTCTTGCCAGAATTTGTGAGACTTTATAATACGTATAAAATGAAACCGTGGGTTATACCAATTAAATTACTACTTTTTAATTCTAATATAAAAAAAAATGCTAGTGAAAACAAAAGCATCACTGGAAATAAAAAAAGAGATCCTTTTATATCAATATCGTCGAATGAAAAAAAATCTCTTGAATTAGAAAACCGAAATCAAGGAGAAAAAGAATCCACGGGCCAAGCAGATCTTAAATCAGCTCTTTCAAACCAAGAAAAAGATGTTGAAGAAGATTATACGGGATCGGACATGAAAAAACATAGAAATAAAAAGCAATACAAGATCAATACAAAAGCGGAGTTTGATTTCTTCCTAAAAAGGTATTTGTATTTTCAATTGAGATGGGATGATTCTTTAAATAAAAAAATAATCAATAACATCAACGTATATTGTCTCCTGCTTAGACTGATAAATCCAAGAGAAATTACTATATCCTCTATTCAAAGGGGCGAAATGAGTCTGGATATTTTGACGATTCAGAAAGATGTAACTCTTACCGAATTTATTAAAAGGGGATTTTTGATTATTGAACCAATTCGTCTAGCTATAAAAAATGATGGAAAATTTATTATGTATCAAACCCTCGGTATTTCATTAGTTCATAAAAGTAAACATCAAATAAATCAAAGATACCGAGAAAAAAAACATGTTGATAAGAATTCTAATTCTGATGAAGTCATTACAAAACATCAAAAGATGACTGGAAATAGATATAAAAAAAATTATGATTTGTTTGTTCCTGAAAATATTTTATCGCCTAGACGTCGTAGAGAATTGCGAATTCTAATTTGTTTAAATTCTAAGAATAGACATAGAAAGGCATCTTTTTGTAATGGGAATGAGGTAAACAGTCAAGTTGTGGATAAAAGCAAAAAATATAAAAAAAAACTTATAAAATTAAAGCTATTTCTTTGGCCCAATTATCGATTAGAAGATTTAGCTTGTATGAATCGTTATTGGTTTAATACCAATAATGGCAGTTGTTTCAGTATGGTAAGGATACATATGTATCCGCGATTGAAAATTCATTAATAGTACATTTTTCCTATATTTCCCATACCATATCTGGTCTATGACGACAAAGAGATGCACGCATACGTTGTCTTACATTCCATTCTGATACATGATACTAATTCAATGACATATTAGATCTAGAATGAACAAAATTTTCTTATTTTAGGTCTAAACTTTTATCTTTTGTGAGTGAAGAAACCAACCATACTTTTGTATCCCCTTTCAAATCCAATTTTAAAATGAAAATAGGATTGAGTAAGTTTTATTAAATTAAAAAAATTAGAAATTAATAACGAAATACAAATTATTGTATATACCAAATAAAAATTAGGGGCATTATTATTACTGATCAATAAAGATATCTATCAATAAAAAATATCTTAAAATAAAAAGAGGGGGGGAGAGAAGATTTCAGTTTATGGTAAAAAATTCATTCATCTCAGTTATTTCACAAGAAGAAAAAGACGAAAACAGAGGATCTGTTGAATTTCAAATAGTTAGTTTCACCAATAGGATACGAAGACTTACTTCACATTTACAATTACACAAAAAAGACTATTTATCTCAGAGAGGTTTACGTAAAATTCTGGGAAAACGCCAACGATTACTGTCTTATTTGTCAAAGAAAAATAGAATATGTTATAAAGAATTAATTAATCGGTTGGATATTCGGGAGTCAAAAACTCGTTAATTTTATTTTTATAAAGGCATTTTGAATTATTTGATTTATTAGATCTTGAATTTTAATGAACTTTTTTTCGTTTTCAGCAATTCATGAAAGAATGAATCGAGGAAAAACCTATGAATATACCGGCTACAAGAAAAGACCTCATGATAGTCAATATGGGCCCCCACCACCCATCAATGCATGGTGTTCTTCGACTCATCATTACTCTAGATGGTGAAGATGTTATTGACTGTGAACCAATATTGGGTTATTTACACCGAGGAATGGAAAAAATTGCGGAAAATCGAACAATTATACAATATTTGCCTTATGTAACACGGTGGGATTATTTAGCTACTATGTTCACAGAAGCAATAACAGTAAACGGACCGGAACAGTTGGGAAATATTCAAGTACCTAAAAGAGCCAGCTATATCAGAATAATTATGTTGGAGTTGAGTCGTATAGCTTCTCATCTGTTATGGCTCGGTCCTTTTATGGCGGATATTGGTGCACAAACTCCCTTTTTCTATATTTTCAGAGAAAGAGAATTAGTATATGATCTATTCGAAGCTGCCACCGGTATGAGAATGATGCATAATTATTTTCGTATCGGAGGAGTAGCGGCCGATCTACCTCATGGCTGGATAGATAAATGTTTGGATTTCTGCGATTATTTTTTAACAAGAGTTGCTGAATATCAAAAACTTATTACACGAAATCCTATTTTTTTAGAACGAGTCGAGGGAGTAGGCATTATTGGTAGAGAGGAAGTAATAAATTGGGGTTTATCGGGACCAATGCTGCGAGCTTCCGGAATACAATGGGATCTTCGTAAAGTTGATCATTATGAATGTTACGACGAATTTGATTGGGAAGTACAGTGGCAAAAAGAAGGAGATTCATTGGCTCGTTATCTAGTCCGAATTGGTGAAATGATAGAATCCGTAAAAATTATTCAACAGGCCCTGGAAGGAATTCCAGGGGGACCCTATGAGAATTTAGAAATACGATACTTTGATAGAGAAAGGAATCCGGAATGGAATGATTTTGAATATCGATTTATTAGTAAAAAGCCGTCTCCTACATTTGAATTGCCGAAACAAGAACTTTATGTGAGAGTAGAAGCCCCAAAGGGAGAATTGGGAATTTTTCTCATAGGGGATCAGAGTGGTTTTCCTTGGAGATGGAAAATCCGCCCGCCGGGTTTTATCAATTTGCAAATTCTTCCGCGGTTAGTTAAAAGAATGAAATTGGCTGATATTATGACGATACTAGGTAGTATAGATATCATTATGGGAGAAGTTGATCGTTGAAATGATAATTGATACACCGGAAGTACAAGATATCAATTCTTTTTCTAGATTAGAATTTTTTAAAGAGGTTTATGGAATTCTATGGGTTCTTGTTCCTATTTTGACTCTTGTAGTGGGAATCACAATAGGCGTACTGGTAATTGTATGGTTAGAAAGAGAAATATCGGCAGGGATACAACAACGTATTGGACCTGAATACGCCGGCCCTTTGGGAGTTCTTCAAGCTCTAGCAGATGGGACAAAACTACTTTTCAAAGAAAATCTTTTTCCATCTAGGGGGGATACTCGTTTATTCAGTATCGGGCCATCCATAGCAGTCATATCAATTTTAGTAAGCTATTCAGTAGTTCCTTTTGGATATCACCTTGTTTTAGCGGATCTCAATATCGGTGTTTTTTTATGGATTGCCATTTCCAGTATTGCTCCAATTGGACTTCTTATGTCGGGATACGGGTCAAATAATAAATATTCCTTTTTAGGCGGTCTACGAGCTGCTGCTCAATCGATTAGTTATGAAATACCATTAACTTTATGTGTGTTATCAATATCTCTACGTGCGATTCGTTGATACATAGACATAAACTTTTCTCTATTCCTTCCTTTCAAGGAAAGGGTTGGAATGGATTGAGTGGATATCTTAATTTTTTTTTTTTATTCATTATTCGGGTTGATGAACTAAATCAAATAGTTATATGAGTGAAAGAAAACAGCTTATATATAAATTCGCAGTAAAAAGATTGATTCTCATTTTCTATGTATAAGAGTTAGAGAGTTAAGCGGAAATAAACATAAACAGAAGAGACCGTTTCCCCCAAGATTGGTTGATTAGTCATCCTGACTTGAAGCGGGTTCAAAAGATCAACCGTATTGAGTTTTCACTATCATTTTTATGTATTAGCATAACGGGGGATTGAGCAAAAACGAGTGGATGGTTAGAAACACGAACATATGTAAAGGATTAGTAATGGAGATTATGTAAATTCTCCAAAAGGACATTTTTACATAATATACAAACAAAGAATACTAATTGGGGCTTTAAGTTGGTAGAAATGATCAGGCAGTACTCCCCATGACACGATTCCAATCCAGAGTATACTCCTATCCACCGATTTAATAAATAACTATTCGAAACGAAATAATCCTTTACTTTATTTTGAAAGCCCTCTTTTTCTCAGAAATAGAAAGAAGAATAGGAACGAAAAAAAAAAAAAAAAAAAAAAAAAAAAAAGATATACTTTATTTATTCTTTGTTACTTTTATTCTTTCCCATATACATATTAATAGATATATAATTTGTGTCATAATTCATTAATTAATATAGAATTTTTTTTTCGTACGTGAAACCAACGGGTTATTGATATTTTTACAAGAAGTATTTTATTGAACAGTTAAGTTATTACTGAACAAAGAAGAATTGAAATTATTATTGAAATTATTAAATTAAAGAAAGGATGAGATCAATTCAGAAGTACTTTTTTTATTTAATTTTGAATTAAAATAATTATAACAGACAGAATTCAATTGGTCTAATTTGGGACCGGCCGATAGTTATCCATCCTACAAACATATCAAGATTCAAAAAAGAATACTGACGCGGTCCCTATATTTATTTCTGGCCTTCAAGGAGCCGTATGAGGTGAAAATCTCATGTACGGTTCTGTAATAGCGATGGTAACAGTGATGGTATCACCGACTATAATTATCTAACAGTTCAAGTACAATTGATATTGTTGAGGCGCAATCAAAATATGGTTTTTGGGGATGGAATTTGTGGCGTCAGCCTATAGGGTTTATCATTTTTATTATTTCTTCCCTAGCAGAATGTGAGAGATTACCTTTTGATTTACCAGAAGCAGAAGAAGAGTTAGTAGCAGGTTATCAAACCGAATACTCGGGTATAAAATTTGGGTTATTTTATGTTGCTTCCTATCTAAACCTATTGGTTTCTTCATTATTTGTAACAGTTCTTTACTTGGGAGGTTGGAATATATCTATTCCGGACATATATGTTTCTGAGCTTTTTGAAATAAATAAAACATGTGGAGTTTTTGGAGCGATAATTGGTATCTTTATTACATTAGCTAAAACTTATTTGTTCTTATTCATTCCTATCACAACAAGATGGACTTTACCGAGGCTAAGAATGGACCAACTATTGAATCTTGGATGGAAATTTCTTTTACCTATTTCTCTCGGTAATCTATTATTAACAACTTCTTTCCAACTCTTTTCACTGTAAAGTAACATTCTATATTCACAACGTGTCTCAAACAAGAGAAATAAACAAACATAAAACTATTCATATATATATTAACGATATGTTCTCTATGGTAACTGGGTTCATGAATTATGGTCAACAAACAGTACGAGCTGCAAGGTACATTGGTCAAAGTTTCATGATTACTTTATCCCACGCAAATCGTTTACCCGTAACTATTCAATATCCTTATGAAAAATCAATCACCGCGGAGCGTTTCCGCGGTCGAATCCATTTTGAATTTGATAAATGTATTGCTTGTGAAGTATGCGTTCGTGTATGTCCTATAGATCTACCCGTTGTTGATTGGAAATTGGAAACTGATATTCGCAAGAAACGGCTTCTTAATTACAGTATTGATTTCGGAGTCTGTATATTTTGTGGTAATTGCATTGAGTATTGTCCAACGAATTGTTTATCAATGACTGAAGAATATGAACTTTCTACTTATGATCGTCACGAATTGAATTATAATCAAATTGCTTTGGGTCGTTTACCAATGTCAGTAATTGACGATTATACAATTCGAACAATTTTGAATTCGCCTCAAATAAATAAGTAAATCTCTTATTAACGAATAATTTCTAATTACTTTACTAATAACTAATATAGAAGGAATTTAGGTTTCTTTCGTGTTGTTTGGTCAATAACTACAAATACCAACTATTGATTGGTTGGTAAGAAACGCGTCTTAATTTGGATTGAAAATCCATTAATTAATATATCCATAATTGTTTTAAAATATATCGGTTAGAATTAGAACGACTCTTTCAGATAAAGAATGAAATTAGTCCAATAATAGTACTCACATTTATTCATATCCCTTAGTATTTATTTACTTAGGATTAAATTAGGAATTGCTCAAAAATCATAAAAAAAAATTTTCTGGTCGGGTCTCAATAAGGTCATGAAAAACATTTCTATTTATTTATCTCTTATTTTACATATAATGGATTTGCCCGGACCAATACATGATTTTCTTTTAGTCTTTCTGGGATCGGTTCTTATACTAGGAGGTATGGGGGTGGTATTATTTACCAACCCCATTTATTCTGCCTTTTCATTGGGACTGGTTCTTGTTTGTATATCCTTATTCTATATTCTATTAAACTCTTATTTTGTAGCTGCTGCACAACTCCTTATTTACGTGGGAGCTATAAATGTTTTAATCGTATTTGCTGTGATGTTCATGAATGGTTCAGAATATTACAAAGATTTGAATCTTTGGACCATTGGGGATGTGGTTACTTTGCCAGTTTGTACAAGTATTTTTGTTTTACTCATGATTATTATTACGGATACGTCATGGTACGGAATTATTTGGACTACAAGATCAAACCAGATTATAGAGCAAGATTTGATAAGTAATAGTCAACAAATTGGAATTCATTTATCAACAGATTTTTTTCTTCCATTTGAATTCGTTTCGATAATTCTTTTAGCCGCTTTGATAGGTGCAATTGCCGTGGCGCGACAGTAAAAAATTTATAGAATTAGCAATGCACATTAAACTCTGTTCGGTTTTATTACATTCCATTTATTTCCCTTTAATTAAAGATTGTTTATGTCTAAAATAGAAATTATTCAATCTATTCTATTAACAATAGAAAATCTGCCTTTGTTCCGTACTTTTTTTTATTCTAGTCAATTGAATCTGTTGAATTGTTGTTCAGTTCATATTGAAATGAATCGAAATTGATAAGGAGTTGGTCAATGATGCTCGAACATGTACTTGTTTTGAGTGCCTACTTATTTTCTATCGGTATCTATGGATTGATCACGAGCCGGAATATGGTTAGAGCCCTTATGTGTCTTGAACTTATACTGAATGCGGTTAATATGAATTTCGTAACATTTTCTGATTTTTTTGATAGTCGCCAATTAAAAGGAAATATTTTTTCAATTTTTGTTATAGCTATTGCAGCCGCTGAAGCAGCTATTGGCCCGGCTATTGTTTCATCAATTTATCGTAACAGAAAATCAACTCGTATCAATCAATCGAATTTGTTGAATAAGTAGTATTAATCATATAAATTCTAATATTCATAAATTAGAATTACCATGACCATACATTACGTAATAATACATGTTTTCAAAAATGTAAGAAATTAAAGTATCTTGGCTCTATCGCATGAGTCAATCCAGAAGTAGATTGATTAGAAAAATTATGATAAATTATTGATTCATCTGGTGTCTAAATATATGATTCATTTACAAGTTTACTAGATCGAAACTTTCTGACATTCAAAAATTTATAGATCCAAATGTCACATTCAGTAAAGATTTATGATACGTGTATAGGGTGTACTCAATGCGTGCGCGCCTGCCCAACGGATGTATTAGAAATGATACCTTGGGACGGGTGTAAAGCTAAGCAAATTGCTTCTGCTCCAAGAACAGAGGACTGTGTCGGTTGTAAGAGATGTGAATCCGCCTGTCCGACAGATTTCTTGAGTGTTCGAGTTTATTTATGGCATGAAACAACTCGAAGTATGGGTCTGGCTTATTAATACGTTCCAGAAAACCCTACTTGAATACATTTGATTTTTTTACCTTTACCGACAAAAACCCGCGCTCAAAAACTATTTATTTTGGGCACGGGTTTTTCTGGTCCAAGTTTATCTTGTTTTTACCATGAATAATTTTCCTTGGTTAACGCTAGTTGTAGTTTTGCCAATATTCGCGGGTTCCTTAATTTTCTTTCTCCCTCATAGAGGAAATAAGATAATTCGGTGGTATACTATAGGTATATGTATAATGGAACTCCTTCTAACAACCTATGCATTCGGTTATCGTTTCCAATTGGATGATCCATTAATGCAACTGACAGAGGATTATAAATGGATCGATTTTTTTGATTTTTACTGGAGATTGGGAATAGATGGAATTTCTATAGGACCCATTTTACTGACAGGATTTATCACAACTTTAGCTACTTTAGCGGCTCGGCCGATTACTCGAGATTCCCGACTATTCCATTTTCTGATGTTAGCAATGTATAGCGGTCAAATAGGACCATTTTCTTCTCGAGACCTTTTACTTTTTTTCATCATGTGGGAGTTAGAATTAATTCCAGTTTATCTACTTCTATCCATGTGGGGGGGAAAGAAACGTTTGTATTCAGCTACAAAATTTATTTTGTACACTGCAGGAAGTTCCATTTTTTTATTAATGGGAGTTTTGGGTATTGGTTTATATGGTTCCAATGAACCAACATTAAATTTTGAAACATCAGCTAATCAATCGTATCCTGTAGCACTGGAAATAATATTCTATATTGGATTTCTTATTGCTTTTGCTGTCAAATCACCGATCATACCCTTACATACATGGTTACCAGACACCCATGGAGAGGCACATTACAGTACTTGTATGCTTTTAGCCGGAATCTTATTAAAAATGGGAGCGTATGGATTGGTTCGGATCAATATGGAATTATTACCCCACGCCCATTCTATATTCTCTCCCTGGTTGATTATAGTAGGCACAATTCAAATAATCTATGCAGCTTCAACATCTCCCGGTCAGCGTAATTTAAAAAAAAGAATAGCCTACTCTTCTGTATCTCATATGGGTTTCATAATTATAGGAATTGGTTCTATAAGCGATACAGGACTTAACGGAGCCATTTTACAAATAATCTCTCACGGATTTATTGGCGCTGCGCTTTTTTTCTTGGCCGGAACGAGTTATGATAGAATACGTCTTGTTTATCTCGACGAAATGGGCGGAATGGCTATCGCAATTCCAAAAATATTCACGACTTTCAGTATCTTATCAATGGCTTCTCTTGCATTACCGGGTATGAGCGGTTTTGTTGCCGAATTGTTAGTTTTTTTTGGAATACTTACTAGTCAAAAATATCTTTTCATGACAAAAATATTAATTACTTTTGTAATGGCAATTGGAATGATATTAACTCCTATTTATTCATTATCTATGTTACGCCAGATGTTCTATGGATACAAGCTTTTTAATGCCCCAAACTCTTATTTTTTTGATTCTGGACCGCGAGAATTATTTGTTTCGATCTCTATCCTTTTACCTGTAATAGGTATTGGTGTTTATCCCGATTTCGTTTTATCATTATCAGTTGACAAGGTCGAAGCTATTATATCCAATTATTTTTTTCGATAGTTTTTGTGAGTAAACCAAAAAATGAAACTGAAATCCCATGATTTTAAAAATGGTTGATTGTACAATAAAAAAATGAGTCTTTTATATTCTTTTAAGTCAAATAAATAAATTGGAATTCTATTATAACTAGATATCTTTTGAATTTGTGAGAACCATTTGAATCAAGTAATGGAAATGATTCAAATGGTTCTTGATTGTTTACATGAAGTTTTCGTATATATATCTGTATGCCGTCCTATGTTTATATTCGTCAAGTCTTTTATTCAATTAGATGTTAATGTAAATGAACCATAACTATGCAACCCTATTCCTAATAGATTAACCCCAAAATAGCATATCCAAATTATAAGAAAGCCCATTGAGGCCACAATTGCAGAATTTACACTTTCAAAATTTTTATTTGTTCTAATATGTAAATAAATAGCGAATATGGTCCAAGTAATAAATGCCCAAGTCTCCTTTGGATCCCAATTCCAATATGATCCCCATGCTTCATTAGCCCATACTGCTCCCGAAAGAATACCTACGGTTAAAAGGATAAACCCTAGACTAATAATACGATAACTCCAACGATCCAATTGTTGAATCAATTGATACCTGTAATAATTTTGAGACGAAATAAAAGAAGTGTTTCGTAAGACATTGTTTCTTTCGTTCACGTATTGAATCTCACTAAAGTAAACTGACTCATTTTCGAAATTATTGCTTTTACTAAAAATCCTTATGAATTTTCGAAATGTAATGACTAGAAGAGCTAGTGATAATAATGATCCACACAAAAGAGCTGCATAGCTCAATACCATCATACTTACGTGCATCATTAACCAATGGGATTGGAGAGCGGGTACTAATATCGCGGATTGATGCATTTCAGTTAAAAGACCCGAAGTAGCAAAACCTTGAGTAAAAATAGCACTTGGCGCGGTTATTGCGCTTAAATGGTTTTTATGTTTTTTAAAATACGGAATAATATGAATAATGGAAAAACTCCACGAAAGAAAAATTAATGATTCATATAAATCACTTAATGGTAAATGCCTCAAATACATCCAACGAGTAACTAATAATCCTGTTATGCAGAAAAAAGTAGCTATCATCCCCTTTTCTGACGAATCATCTAGTCCTACGATTTCATCGACTAATAAAATTATCAAATGAATTGTAATTACAATTGAAACGATCGAAAAGGATATATGAGTTAATATATGCTCTAAAGTTGAAAATATCATAAAAATTATTAAATTAATAAGGGCGTCCCTCAATTATAGGAATTGAAATCGGGAATTGAATTCATTATAGGACTTACTCTTTTAGAAGATGCCATGCCGCCACTCGGACTCGAACCGAGATGCTCTAGCACTGCTTCCTAAGAGCAGCGTGTCTACCGATTTCACCATAGCGGCTTATTCGAAATCATAATAACCTATTTTTATTCAATCGTCGAGCTTGAAGGAGTTAATTCAATCCAATATTTTTTTTTTTTTTTAGGAAACCATTCAAATTGATGAATAAAAACTTGTTTAAAAATTAGGGATTAAAACGTTTTCGTTAACGTTAATAATATTGATTTTTCTTATTATTATCTTTTTATTTAGTTATTTAGTATTTTAGGATGTCAATTTTATTTAACTGAACTAACAATGTATTTTTTCGTAGGCTATTACTTTATGCTCTCCTAAAACTAAAATGTAACAGTTGTAACTAGATAATTTTTACTTCAATCCCTGGATATAAGTAAAAAAAATGTTCTGCCTCGTTTGCATTTTTTAATGATTAATTTCTTTTATCATTTATTTTATTAATCTAAAATAAAAAATTCATTTTATCGATTAATAAAAAAATAGAATTTTTATATAACACAATTTCAGCGATACACTCAAAAGATTTATGTAAATATTTGCATAGTTAGGTTGCGTTAGGATTTTTTGTTGTGTAGAGAATTTGCGTTAAGATTTAGCAAACCCATTAAGTTAGGTATTTGGGATGGTCATATGAATCATATAAAAAAATTTCGTATAGAAATTGTACCGTACTTCAAAATATTTTCTAAATTTTTTAATTAATATATATATTATATCTTGATCGATCTTCCAATCGAAACATAGGATCTAAAATGGATCACTCAAAATTGGCGCATTCGTCATATAACTACCTAAAAATGTAAACGGGGCTTTTATTAATTTAATTGGGTTTAAGGAATTTATATAGTGATAATAATTTCTAAAACCCAAAATAATGGTTTAAAAGATTATAAAAAACATTTTAAACTTAATCAATTAGTTTCAACGACCTCTTCTTTATAATATAAAATCAAAAATATAACTAAAAAAAATTCTTTTTATTATTGAGTAAGGGCGATGGGGAAAGTGATAATCCCCATCCGGAAAATGATAAAACATACTAAAATGAAAGGCGAAACCTTGCGCTTGCGTTTACCCTTTTTTCAAACAAAAAAGTACCATTCATTTTTAGAATTCAGTAGACAACAGAATTCTTATCTATATCAGAAACGAAAGAAAAATTTGGCTTCAAATTAAAGTAAAAAAAATTCAATTTTATATTCGTTTAAATTAAAACATTATGAGACTAATTCTTTTTTATTTATTTTATTTTTAATGTATATTGTTTATATTGTAATTTATCTTATATATTAATATTTATTCTTTTACTATACTATTATTATTCTTTTACTATACTATTATGATGTTAATATTAATTAACATTGATAAATATTATTTATCATTTTTATAACTTATAAATCTTATAAATAAACTATAAACAAAATTATATCACTTTATTAGTTATTAGAACGATTCAGATTATTTATTTGTTACACAAAAAAAACTTTTAGAACTCCCGGTAGAAAGAGATTTCGCTAACGAAAAAGCTTTCAATGCTGCCCTATATCCCTTCCTTTTCCAAATATTTTTACGAATACGTTTTTTTGAAATAGAGGTGCGCTTTTTTGGAACTGCCATTAAAAAGTTATAATAGGTTTTTCGGTTGGATGTGAAAGACATCTATTGTTCAAAATCAATTGTTCTTTACTATTCTCTATCTATTTTTTCTCTAAATTAGACTCCAAAAAAAAAGGGGGGGGTAAAAATCACATAAAATATTAATAAGAACGATAAGGTACACTATGCCAAATAGATTGAAGTTGATAAAATAAAAAAAAAAAAAAAAAAGAAAGATTGTCCGTTTCGTTTTCTTTCTATTTTTGTCGTGTTACATTTATACATGTAATAAAAAAATCTAAAAGTTTAATAACCCAACCCTTCTCCCGCTTAATTAAAAAATAAAAAAACTTTAATAATTTTTTCTATTATATTAATTAATTTAATATTAATTTAATTGGTCAAGCTCGAAGAAAGAGTCCACAAAATTGAAATTATCAAATGAGATAATTAGTTAATCTGTTAAAGGATACAAAATAAAGGATACAAAATACATAATTTAAAGGCATTTTATTTGCCCCCTTTTTTTTTCCGTAAAATTAAAGTGTTGGATATCATAGCATTTCCTACAAATAGCTTTTATTGTAATGGAAGACAAACAATTAGTTACAAAACAAATTGGTTAATGATTCTAAATAACCGAATTACAATAAATAGTTTTAGTTATGGGCTTTATGATTCATATCAAATACTGTTTTTGGTATAATTATTTATCCTTGTTCTATAGATATAAAAAAATTATTGCAATACGTAATAATTAAAATGAAAATTCTAATTTTCATTTTTTATCTTCATAAAATTTTATTTAAAAATTTGAATTTAATATTAACAATTCAGTATTAATAAAATTAAATACGTATTTCTTTTTCACTAGTGACTTATTTATATCATTTGACCAATTATAACCTCTTGATTTTAAATATTTGAAGTAGTTTGGAAAGATTCAGAATAATTAAGGCTAGAAAATTCTATTTAAGTTTTATTTTATATATCTTAATTTTTTTTTATTAACCGACCCCTTTCAAAAGAAAAGAAATAAGAACCGGTGACTCAGAAACAATTAATTAAGATAATTTTTTTTTTTTTTTTTTTTTTATGGAATATACATATCAATATTCATGGATTATACCTTTCATTCCACTTCCAGTTCCTATCTTAATTGGAACAGGACTTCTACTTTTTCCAACGGCAACAAAAAATCTTCGCCGTATATGGGCTTTTCCTAGTGTTTTATTATTAAGTATAGTTATGGTTTTTTCAGCCCTTTTTTCTATTCAGCAAATAAATAATAATTCTGTCTATCAATATGTATGGTCTTGGACCATCAATAATGATTTTTCTTTAGAATTTGGCTGCTTGGTTGATCCACTTACTTCTATTATGTCGATATTAATCACTACTGTTGGAATTATGGTTCTTATTTATAGTGACAATTATATGTCTCATGATCAGGGATATTTGAGATTTTTTGCTTATATGAGTTTTTCCAATACTTCAATGTTGGGGTTAGTTACTAGTTCTAATTTGATACAAATTTATATTTTTTGGGAATTAGTTGGAGTGTGTTCTTATCTATTAATAGGTTTTTGGTTCACACGACCCAGTGCCGCGAATGCTTGTCAAAAAGCGTTTGTAACTAATCGTGTCGGGGATTTTGGTTTATTATTAGGAATTTTGGGTTTTTATTGGATAACAGGTAGTTTCGAATTTCGGGATTTGTTTGAAATATTCAATAACTTGGTTTATAATAATGAAGTTAATTTTTTATTTGTTACTTTATGCGCCTCCCTATTATTTGCCGGCGCTGTTGCTAAATCCGCCCAATTTCCCCTTCATGTATGGTTACCTGATGCCATGGAAGGGCCTACCCCCATTTCGGCTCTTATACATGCCGCTACTATGGTAGCAGCAGGAATTTTTCTTGTAGCTCGGCTTCTTCCTCTTTTCATAGTTATACCTTACATTCTAAATCTAATAGCTTTGATAGGTATAATAACATTATTTTTAGGAGCCACTTTAGCTCTTGCTCAAAAAGATATTAAGAAAAGCTTAGCTTATTCTACAATGTCTCAATTGGGTTATATGATGTTAGCTCTAGGTATGGGGTCTTATCGAGCTGCTTTATTTCATTTGATTACTCATGCTTATTCGAAGGCATTGTTGTTCTTAGGATCTGGATCAATTATTCATGCGATGGAAGCTATTGTTGGATATTCTCCAGATAAAAGTCAGAATATGGTTCTTATGGGCGGTTTAAGAAAACATGTACCAATTACAAAAACTGCTTTTTTATTGGGTACACTTTCTCTTTCTGGTATTCCACCCCTTGCTTGTTTTTGGTCCAAAGATGAAATTCTTAATGATAGTTGGTTGTATTCACCTATTTTTGCAATAATAGCTTGGTCCACAGCAGGATTAACTGCATTTTATATGTTTCGGATCTATTTACTTGCTTTTGAAGGACATTTAAACGTTTATTTTCAAACTTACAGTGGCAAAAAAAGTAGTTCGTTCTATTCAATGTCTCTATGGGGTAAAGATAAAGAAGGACCCGAAATTATTAAAAAAAATTTGCGTTTATTATATTTATTAACGACGAAAAACAATGAAAAAACTTATT